CAAGAAACTCGAAGTATATATTTTATTCGATACAAGCTCTTTTTTTTTGAGGATCCGCTGTAATAATGAAAAAGATTTCTCCATATACACACAAATCGATCGATAATATCAAAATCGGACAAATCCGCCCAGGTCGATTTACTAATGGGATGCCCTAATCCATTACAAAATTTCATTTTAGCCAATGATCCAATCAAAGGACTAATTGGAACTAATGTATCAATCTTCTTCATAGCATTATCCATTATAAATGAATTTTCTAGCATTTGACTCCGTACCACTGAAAGATTGATTCGCAGACTTGAAAGATAACCCAAAAAGCAGAGAAAATGCTTGGATAATTGGTTTATATGAATCTTTCCTGGTTCAGACCACACATAAAAATGACATTGCCATAAATGGACAAGGTAATATTTCCATTTATTCATCAAAAGAGGCGTATCTTTTGAAACCAGAATGGATTTTCCTTGATATCTAACATAATGCATGAAAGGATCCTGGAAGAACCATAGGATAGCCGGAAAATCATTAGCAAAGATTTCTTCTACAGGATGTTTTATTTTTTCATAGAAATATATTCGCTCAAAAAAGCTCCCAGAAGATGTTAATCGTAAATGACAAGATTGGTTACGGAGAAAAAGTAAGATGGATTCGTATTCACAAACATAAGAATTATATAGGAATAAGAATAATCTTGAATTCCTTTTTAAAAAAATAGATTTATTTAGAATAATCAATCTATTCCAATTAGAACAGTCGTGAAGAAAAAGACGTAATAAATGCAAAGAAGAGGCATCTTTTACCCAGTAGCGAAGGATTTGAACTAAGATTTCCAAATGAATCGGGTAAGGTATTAGTACATCTGATACATAATTTAAATGTGGGAATTTGTCCTCTAAAAAAGGAAATATTGAATGAATTGATCCTAAATTAGAATATTTTAGGATTTCTGTACCCTTTAAAGAAGATACTAATCGTAGGGAAAATGGAATTTCCACAATGACCGAAAATCCCTCTGATATCAGTTGAGAATACAAATTCTTATTATACCCAATAACTTTATTTTGTTTAGAATCATTAGCAGAAAGAATCAAATGATTCTGTTGATATATTCGAGTAATTAAACGTTTTACAATTAGTAAACTAGATTTATTGTCATAACCTACATTTTTCAACAACCTCGATCCATTTAAACCCTGATCATGAGCAAATGCATAAATATACTCCCGAAAAATAAGCGGGTATAGGAAGTCATGTTTCCAAAATCTATCTAGTTCTAAATATCCTTGAAATTTCGCCATTTGAAATTCGATTTGAACCGGAAATGGAGCTAGGAGATTTATTTGGTTATGAAATGATACATAGTACGATACAGCCAAAACAAGGTATTAGAATAAGAAAAACCTCGGAAAAAGGTAAGACTCATCAACGGACTCTCTATCCTCTCTTTTTTCATTTAATTGGTTTATTCATGTTCATTCTAGAATAACAAGATGGTTAGAAATCCTTTATTTTTACAATCCAATCGCTCTTTTGATTTTGAAAAAAAAAAAAAAATTTATCAATGTACTGCCTTCTTCTACACATCTATCCCCACTTCATAATTCATAATGGAGAATAGCTAATAGTTAGGACTCAGAAAAAATCAATAATCCACTTATGGGAAAAACCTTTCCCGCGGCAAGCACTAATATATTTTTAACGTCTAATTAGATCGGGGAATCATTCAAAAATTAAGAACAGGAGCTCGTTACTTTTTATTTCCCTATAATTGGAACCATAGCAAGGCTCTATCCATTTATTTACTCGACCCAGCTGTAATTTGAGTTTAATTTTCGTTTTTTATTTTGTTCCACATGACAAGAATTAAAAAAAATTTAAATAAGGTTTTAGACCTATACGGAAAGAATTAAATATTCGTAGAATTCTCCATTGATACGACATGCTGCTTTTTCCATTCATTCCTTTCAGGATCAGTCGCGGTCTTACAAACTCTACCGATGGTATGGACGAATCCCTTCCTTCATACAAATGTGTAAAAAATGCTAGCCGCACTTAAAAGCCGAGTACTCTACCGTTGAGTTAGCAACCCGAATCAAATATCTAAAATATATAGATACAACCAGAATCCCGATAAATAAAGAAATTGAATTGTAAAGCGCAATCAAAACATTTAAAATGGCAAAATATAAAATCAAAATTGTCAAATAAAAATATAGATAAAGTCAAAATATTTGTAGAGCGACCCTTGTCTCTTATGTTATCCATTATTCTATTTTTTTGATTTTATTCATTTTAATAAAATCAAAAAAAAAAAAGACTTCTTATATCATAGAAAATCCAATGGAACCTGTTATTTGAATGAAATAAAATCCAATCTAGGGAACGGAGATAAATAAATGCATTTATCCACGATCGGATTCTATTTATTTGATACACTGTTGTCAATATGAATGTAAATGGTGAGAAAAGCAGATAATGCAAAATAGAAAACCAATTATAAATTGAAATAACAATTGAAATTTTATTAATTTTTAATAAAATTAATAAAAGTGAGAATCTTTTTTTATATTTCAAATAATTCTATTGTAAATTTTTAAATTCAAAATAAACAAAAAAGAAAATAGTAAATATTAGAAAATAGTAAATATTAAAAGAAATAGTAAATATTAAAAGAATAAAATAGTAATAAAATCAAAAAAAAAAAAAACTAAGGACTTGTGTTGGATTGGCACTCCCTAGATAATTACCATATATACAAAATAAGGTGTAAACGGAAAAATAAATAAAATTAAATAAAAATAAATAAAATTAAATAATTTAAAAAATTTATAAATAATTTAAAAAATTTATAAATAATTTAAAAAAATTATAAATAATTTAAAAAAAATTATAAATAATTTAAAAAAATTATAAATAATTTAAAATAAAATTAAATATTTAAAATCAAATTAAATATTTAAAATCAAATTAAATAATTTAAATAAGAAATTCAAAAAAAAAAAACCGGGTTTATTCAATCAATATAAGTAAAAATAATAAAAAAAAAAAGCTTAACCCTTTAACTTATTTATTTGCTCATAGAATTCCAACAAAAAACAAAAAACACCTCATTGACATGATAATAATATCCAAATTGCAGACCCAATTATTTATTCTCTTGATATTTTTTCTATCTATTCTATCAATTATATCAATAAAATTCTATCAAGAAAATAGATTTTTATCGTTATAAACGACGACATTCTATACTACTATAGTAGCAATAAGAAATTAAGTATAATATGAATAGAACAAGTAAAGAGAGAGAATAGTGGAGAAAAGATTCTACAAAGCTATATACAAGTCATTCACACCCTCTTTTATATATATTTCATTAATTGAACTTCGTTTGGTAATTAAGGCCAAGTTCCATAAAAACCCCTGCCTTCTTTGAAATATCATGAACAGTTCTTGTAGGCTGAGCGCCTTTTTCAAGGAAATATAGAATAGCAGGAACATTCAAATTGGTTTGATTCTTTATCGGATCATAAAAACCCACTTTCCGAAGATCTCTTCCTTCTCTTCGGGATTGAACATCAATTGCAACGATTTGATAAATAGCTCATTGGGATAGATGTAGATGAACAATACCCCCCCCGAGAAACGTATAAGAAGTTTTCTCCTCGTACGGCTCCAGAAAATTCGAAGTTATGTCTATGTATAGAATTCTAATGTCAAATACATCCATAAAATGATCAAATCAATTCGACCAAGAATTCTCTTTCTTTTTCTTTATATGACTTAAATACTTTTTTCTTATTCTTTCCCCAATAAAAAAAAAAAAAAATTATTCGTATTTGCAATTTATATCCTCATAACTCAAGTTGTATAATTCTCAAATAACTCAAGGGAAACCTTTATAAATATTTCATTTATTGAGCGGTCTTTAATTCCCTTTTTTGTCTGTCTCTTTTAGAATTGATTTTTCATTCTAATCTTTTTGTTCAGACAATTGAAAACGGTATTTCCTTGTTCCAGAATCCTTTATCTTTGCCTTGAATCATTGGGTTTAGACATTACTTCGGTGATCTTAAATCGTTTCAAAATGGCAGCAACATACCATTTTTGTGATTTCTTTCCATCAAAGAATCATATAAATGGTTGATTCCTGTTTAATACACTTTTTTATTTGATCAAAAAAGTTTTCCCAATTCAAAAAAAAAAAAAAATGGACTTTTGAATTGGAAACTTGGTTGAATTGGATCCTTTCGATTTCTATATCGAAAATAGACTTACAAAGTTGTCACAATTTATTGATTGATACTAACCCTAGATTCTTGCCCCCGAGAAATGAATCAATACTTTCTGCTCGAGCTCCACCGTGTATGATAAATTTATATCACTCCCCTCCCCCCTCCAAAAAAAATGAGAGGTCTAGTGGAAAAGAACAAATGATGTCGAGTCAAGAGCACTTTCATTCCTATAGAATTCCTATATAGTATATAATGGTGGATGTAAGACTCCACAACGGATCGTGTCCTTCAAGTCGCACGTTGCTTTCTACCACATCGTTTTAAACGAAGTTTTACCATAACATTCCTTTAGTTTGTAACCTGTATGGAATTGATTCCATCATGGAATCATGAATAGTCATTGGTTCAGTTGGTACATAGTAATCTTTACTTTTTCATTCGTTATGAAATATGAATGGGTAATTTCTGAAAAAGGTTTAGCAAGAATTCAATTTTACCCCAGATACATAGAATTATTTAATTAATATTAAATATTTTTATTAATTTTTTATTATTTAAAAAATATTTAATATTTATTAATATTAAATTAGTATTTTAATATTAAATTAGTATTTTAATATTAAATTAGTATTTTAATATTAAATTAGTATTTATTAATATATTAGTATTTATTAATATTAAATTAGTCAATTAGTATTAAATTAGTCAATTAGTCAAATTCAATTAATTTACATACAATATTCTATTTCATATTTAGAATACTCTATTTCATTTTTTATTTAGAAAATTTTTAATAAGGAATTAATATTTCAAATCAATAAATCAATTTATTTATACAAAAAAATGGATTTATACAAAAAAAAAAGAATATTTAAAATAAAAAAAAAAAAATGAATTTTTTTGAATATGCATCTTCAAGTAACTTGATAGTAATAGGATAAATTCACGAATTCGATTTTTTTAGTGAAATGGTGGATAAAGACTGATGTAAGGGAAGATTCAGGTTGTTTTTTCATACTGATTCATAAGAAATAATATGGAATACCTGTATCTATTGGATAGACTAAACAATTGTTAATGACAGAAATTATAGATATTCTATTTTAAATATTTCAAATTTCGAATATTTCTAATTTAGAGATCCCAAATAGAATAAATTATATCTATGTCTTATTTGAACTCGATTAAATTTGTGAAAAAGATATGATTCAGAAAAGAATCATTAAGAATCCAATTTTTCCAATATTCTTACTTTAAATATTCTATTCTTACTCTTAAATTAAATAGAAAGTTGTTCAAAAAAAAAAAAAAAAAGAATCTATATTCTGATATATCAGAATATAGAATAATATTCTAATGTTATAGATGGATTGAATCTGTGATAATGGTATAATTTAGAATGGATTTATTTGGTATGCTCTGGGACGGAAGGATTCGAACCTCCGAATAGCGGGACCAAAACCCGATGCCTTACCACTTGGCCACGCCCCATTTCTATTTGACCCTAATAAACACTAATATTATTATTAGTTGTTCGTCAACTCCAATCTAAATATCTATAAAAAAAATTTGATTGTTGATAAAATTTTGCTATGTGTAGATATAAAATGAAACTGAATTTATTGATCATTCCATATAATTCAATTAAGATATTGTATGAAAATATGATTTATTCGCTTTTGATTTGAGAATTGAAGTTGAAGGATTTTTGATTGGGCAAGTTCAAATCAAAGAAGGTTTTTTTGTCTATCTTATTTTTATTCATTTTCCCCTCTATCAATAACTCAACTTATTAATAACTCAATCAAAATAAATACAAGTATCTTCAAGAACAATTTGTTATGCTTAATATATTTAGTTTGATCTGTATCTGTCTTAATTCTGCCCTTTATTCAAGTAGTTTTTTCGTCGCCAAATTACCCGAGGCTTACGCTTTTTTGAATCCAATCGTAGATATTATGCCAGTAATACCTGTGCTGTTTTTTCTTTTAGCTTTTGTTTGGCAAGCTGCTGTAAGTTTTCGATAAGATCTTTAATACTGTTCTAGACAAATTTATGATTTATTCGAAAAAAAAAAAAAAAAAATTCTATCAATTGATAAGATCAGATAAGTCTTACAGTATGAACCCTCAATTCAACTGTTGAAATTTTTGTATAGTCCCGATAAATTTTGATCACCCCTTATTCCTCATTATGAACTCTTTCCATTGAAAGACCATCGTGGAGTTCCCCCAAATATCTAATTTTGGATATAAAAGAAAATTTTTGGTAATGAAAAACTCCACTTTTATTACAAAAAAAATGAATTAAAAAAAAAAAAAAATTTTCTCTAATTATAAAAAACACTTTATTTCTTGGTATTCAAATCCAAATTGATTTTAGTTAAATAGATAAAATTTAGTTAAATAAATAAAATAGTTAAATAATAAATAAAATAGTTAAATAGAGTAGGGTATGCGGTATAAAATAAAAAAATCCAAATAGAGAATCTATTCTCTTTTTTCCTAAAAAAAATCTTGGAGATTTGCGATGCTTACTCTCAAACTATTTGTTTACACGGTAGTGATATTCTTTGTTTCTCTCTTCATCTTCGGATTCCTATCTAATGATCCGGGTCGTAATCCTGGACGTGAAGAATAAAAAAAGTTTTTTGTTCTTCTTGCTTGATTTTTCAATGTCCTTAGTAGGATTTTATCTATTCCACACCTTTAACTATAAAAAATAAAAGACCTCGTGATAAATTTGAAAGGAAATACCAAGTTATCGATGAAAACGGAAAGAGAGGGATTCGAACCCTCGGTACGAAAAACTCGTACAACGGATTAGCAATCCGACGCTTTAGTCCACTCAGCCATCTCTCCACCAATTGAAAAAAAAAAAAAAGAAAATTACTATGTTACATTAGTAACCATAAGACTTGAAAAAAGTTCTATAGATATTTTTTTTTATTAAATTTTTATTAATATATTTAATATTTACTTTTTATTAATATTACTTTTTATTAATATATTTCTTTTTTTTTATTAATATATTTATTTTTATTAATATATTTACCCTATTTTAATTATTTACCTATTTTAATTATTTAGATATTTTTTAATTATTTAGATAAAATAGATAAAATAGATAAAATCCTTTCAAGGTTTATAATATAAATTATATATATATAGTTATAGTTTCTAAATTATAAATAGAGTGAAATAGAAAATTAATAAAATTTTGAATTATATAATAGTTACAAAAAAAAAATTCCTATTTGATTTTGTACAAAGAAACCTTTTATTTCCACGGCTTGGCCTGGTCAGTACCTAGCCGGGCCGGGCCTCTTTTATTCCAACGAATCGGAATTAAATGATTTTTTTAATAAAGAATAAAGTAAAAAAAAAAAACAAATAAGTAAAGAAAAAAATGGAACTCTTGTTATTTAGTTATTTAAATGAGTTTAAATGAGTCGTCGTTTCCTAATCTCATTAGGTCCTCTGACAAAACACGTTAACTCTCTAATTTTCTCTAATTTTCATGATTCTTTTCTGATCCTATCTTTTGCTTTTGATTATGGACGAATTTCTTGTTCGACAAAAAGTCTATTTATCTACAATAATCGGATTGTAGCGGGTATAGTTTAGTGGTAAAAGTGTGATTCGTTCTATTAATCCCTTAATAGTTAAGGGATCCCTCGGTTTGATTAATATCCCACTCCGAGCAAAAACTTTATCTCTTAAAAGGATTTGATCCTTTACCTCTCAATGAAAATTCGAGGAAGAATATAATTATTGTGATTTGTATCCAAGAGTCAATTAGAAATTGAAAAATTGGATTATGAAATTACGAAACATAATTTCATTTTTGAATGAAATTGGATCAATACTTCCAACTAAATGAATATAAGTAAGGAATCCATGGATAAAGGTGAAAAGTGTATTTCTAATCGTAACTAAATCTTCAATATAAAATATTGATATAGGGAAAATTGAAGCAAAATAGCTATCAAACAATGACTTTGGTTTACTAGAAACATGGGCAATTTGGTTTAGCTCGGTAGAAACAAAATTCTTTTCCTAAAGATTCTCTCGACTAAAAATAGAGAACGAAGTAACTAGAAAGATTGGTATAATCCCCTCTTTTCTATAAGGATCATCTAGAAAGTGGGTCATTTTGAATACATTCAAACCGAAAAGCTGACATAGATGTTATGGGTTGAATTTTTTTTTATTTCGTTCATATCTTATATCTGAAAATTGATCCATTTTCCATAAAGGAGCCGAATGAAACAAAAGTTTCATGTTCGGTTTTGAATTAGAGACGTTAAAACTGATGAATCAACGTCGACTATAACCCCTAGCCTTCCAAGCTAACGATGCGGGTTCGATTCCCGCTACCCGCTTGTACTTACCTTGTACTTACTTTAGTTCTTAGCTCTATTCAATATTTCTATATCTATATTATATTTCTATATCTATATTATGAATCTCTCTATTTGAATATTTTTTTATTAATTCTCTATTTTTAGACATATTTTTTTTTTCGAATTTTTTTTTAATAAACATAAAATAGAAAATTTCAAATTTTCTATAAATGTTAAATAGAAACTCAATCTATTTTCTATTTAATATTAAATAGATTGAATATAATAAATGAAATGACTCTATGAATATTATTAATATAAAAAATCCTTAAATGTAATACGCAATTTCCGGAATTCTTTCCCATATTTGTTTTTGCCGAACAAGAAATGTGAAAAAAAAAAAAAAATGGAAAAGAAAGGCGTCCATTGTCTAATGGATAGGACAAAGGTCTTCTAAACCTTTGGTATAGGTTCAAATCCTATTGGACGCAAATTATTTATATTATTTAGCAAATTATTTATATTATTTAGCAAATTATTTATATTATTTAAATAATTAATAATTATATTATTTATATAATTTCTATATCAAGATAAAAATTTGGAATGAATTGAAGAAGAGATGAACCCCCTCATTATATAGATTTGTTACTTAGAATATACATATATTCTTCTATTTCTATATTATTATTATTATTTCTATATTATTATTATTCTATTTAATTCTATTTAATAGAATCTTTTGTAATATATTACTTTACATAATATATTACAAAAGAGAATATCAAATTCTAAATAAAATTAGAAAAGATTATAGAAAACATAAAAGATTATAGAAAACATAATTATATAATTAACAAAAAATTGATAAAGATAAAAAATGATCAATTTCTTTATACTTGTTCTTGAAGTAGAAAACGTTCCATCTGTTCCTGAATAGCTTCTTTCAAAAGGGCTTCTGCTTCCTCGGTAAATGTCTTAGTAGAAGATATGATTTCTTGGAACTGAGGTTTATTCATTTTTAAGTAAGTGCGTAACTCAACGAGAAATTTCCTTACCTGTCCAATTTCTAATGAATCAAGATAACCATTCGTTCCGGTATAAATAGTAATTATCTGTTCTTCCACCGCAAGAGGAGCTGATTGAGATTGTTTAAGCAACTCACGTAATCGTTGACCTCTTGCCAATTGATTCTGAGTAGCTTTATCGAGATCAGAAGCAAATTGTGCAAAGGCTTCTAATTCTGCGAATTGCGCCAATTCCAATTTTAATTTGCCGGCTACTTGTTTCATGGCTTTAATTTGAGCTGCGGATCCTACTCTAGAAACAGAAATCCCCACATTAATAGCAGGTCGGATTCCAGCATTGAATAGATCGGCAGATAAGAATATTTGTCCATCTGTAATAGAAATTACATTAG